CTACTCTAAACTTCCGAGGACATGCGAAAAATGATAATAGATCTCGTCGTTAACGTTAATTTTAACATAAATTGAAAAAGAATAATTCAAAAATATAAAAAAATATTACAAAATGGAATTCTTTTTCAATTAAAATATAATTAATAAAAATCAATGATTTTTTTTTATTAATTATATTTTAATTGAAAATCGACCCTTATGATAAAGAAGAACCTATAAGCATAGTCGTTTGGTCGAAAAAGATTCATGTATGTTTCCAAGACAAAGTACAAATAGTAATGGATTAGTAATTCATGCAATTTGTACATAAATAAAAAAGAAAAAATTCATAAATAAAAGGTTATAATATTCGAATTTATACTTTATTTAGTTGAATATCTTATTTTATTTTTTTGTTTATTTTGCAGTAGTCGCTGCTAGTCACAATAAAAATTTCAATGAACTAAGTCAATGAGTTATGTATGGAAAAAATAAAAAAAAATTTGAAAAAAAACTACACAAATAAAACGTATCATTTTATGTTATAGTAGTGGGGAATTATGGGACAAAAAATAAATCCGCTTGGTTTCAGACTTGGTACAACTCAGAGTCATGATTCTCTTTGGTTTGCACAACGAAGAAATTATTCCGAAAATATACAAGAAGATAAAAAAATACGAGATTGTATCAAAAATTATATACAAAAAAATATAAAAGTATCCTCTGGTGTGGAGGGAATTGGACAGATAAAGATTCAAAAAAGAATCGATCTGATTCAAGTCATAATATATATGGGATTTCCTAAATTATTAATAGAAGGTAAGCCTAAAAAAATAGAAGAATTACAGACGAATATCCTAAAAAAACTGAATTGTGTGAATCGAAAACTAAACATTTCTATTGCAAGAATTGCAAATGCTTATAAACACCCTAATATTCTTGCAGAATTTATAGCCGGACAATTAAAGAATAGAGTTTCCTTTCGTAAAGCAATGAAAAAAGCTATTGAATTAACTGAACAAGCAGGTACAAAAGGAGTTCAAGTACAAATTGCAGGACGTATCGACGGAAAAGAAATTGCACGTGTTGAGTGGATAAGAGAAGGTAGGGTTCCTCTACAAACCATTCGAGCTAAAATTGATTATTGTTGTTATACAGTTCGAACTATTTATGGAGTTTTAGGGATCAAAGTTTGGATATTTCTAAATAAAGAATAAAAAAGAATACAATCTTTTTCTTTATCTTCAATATCCCATATTTTTTTTTAATAAAACCAAAAATGAAAAATTACTTGATTTTTATTCCCCCAAAATTCTCAATTTTATAAGATTGAATCGACCAAAAAATAAAATTAATTATTTGATATTGATCCTATTGCTATGCTTAGTGTGCGACTCGTTAGTTTTTTTAGAACGGTTCCAATTTAACGACAAAACCAATTCATGGTATAAATTAATTTAAAAGAACTAATAACCAACTCACCGCTTCGAATTATCTAGATCTAAAGAATTAGTCAAAACAAAAAATCGAAATATAAAAATAAAAAAGAAATATTAATAATATTATTATATCAACTGAAATATTGTATGAAATATTGTACAACATTAAAAAAATCATATTATTAGTTGTAAAGCAATAAGAATATACGGATAAATGAAGGGGCGAAAGAAAGAGAGAAAAATATATATGAATGATATAGAATTCTAATATGTAAAGGTCTATGGGTCATCTCAAAAAAAGTAGTGTAATAAAGCATCAATATAAAATTGATATATATATATCAATATATTCATAACATAAACTAATTAAGAGCTCTGAATCAATAAAAACTGAGAAGATTGATTCAAGAAAAAATAAAAAAATATTCTAAAAAAATCTTACTATTAGATATGAAAGAGCTCCGTGGTAGAATTCAGACCTAATCATTAATCGAGAAGCGGCGGGAACGATGAAACCTGCAAATACTTAAGATTTTATTAAAAACAAATCTTAATGATTAATTAGGTGGGATGGCGGAAAAAACCAAAAAACAATTCATTTTTTTTAGGAATTGTGTGCTACATTCCATTTGAATTTGATAATAAAAGAGTAAATATTCGCCCGCGAGAATTTGGATTTTTTTTGATTTTCGCCAATCCTATAATTAGAAAAATATTAGTAATATAATTAAATTAAAAAAATTAAAATTAAAGATTCATTAGAACATTATAATATAACAAAACACCATTCTCTAGTTATATACGAATAACAAAAATATACGGATAACAAAAATGGTTTATTTTATAAGAATACATATTCAGTTATATATCAAATATATATCAAAACAAAATATAAAAATGTCGAATATACCGATAGGATTCTATGAAATCTCAAAAAATCCCGCGTTGATTAAACATATGAATATTAGTGCATATTATTGTATTGATTAAATCGATTTATATATATAGAATTGCTTCATTCGCGAGGAGCCGTATGAGATGAAAATCTCATGTACGGTTCTGGAATAGAGATGGAATTGAGAAACAACCATCAATTATAACCCCAAAAGAACCAGATTTCGTAAACAACATAGAGGAAGAATGAAAGGAATATCTTATCGAGGGAATCATATTTGCTTCGGAAGATATGCTCTTCAGGCACTTGAACCCGCTTGGATAACATCTAGACAAATAGAAGCGGGACGACGGGCAATGTCACGAAATGTTCGCCGAGGAGGACAAATATGGGTACGCATATTTCCAGACAAACCTGTTACAGTAAGACCGACTGAAACACGCATGGGTTCGGGAAAGGGATCTCCCGAATATTGGGTAGCTGTTGTTAAACCTAAGAAAATACTGTATGAAATGGGTGGGGTCCCAGAAAATATAGCAAGAAAGGCTATTTCAATAGCAGCGTCCAAAATGCCTATACGAACTCAATTCATTATTTCAGAATAATAATTCAAGATAATAATTAGAATTAAAGGAAAGAGGTCTTTAAGATGAAAACAAAAAAATGCAATTGTATATTCCCTTTTTTGAACACAGAATATTTTAACCTCAATCTTTGGACTGAAAGAACAAAAAATGGTATGATATGATTCAACCTCAAACTCATTTGACTGTAGCTGATAACAGCGGAGCACGCGAACTGATGTGTATTCGAATCCTAGGAGCTAGTAATCGACGCTATGCTTATATTGGTGACATTGTTGTTGCTGTAATCAAAGAAGCAGTACCAAATACGAACTTAGAAAGATCAGAAGTGATCAGAGCTGTAATTGTACGTACTTGTAAAGAACTCAAACGTAGCAACGGTATAATAATTCAGTATGATGATAATGCTGCAGTTGTCATTGATCAAGAAGGAAATCCAAAAGGAACTCGAATCTTTTGTGCAATCGCCCGGGAATTAAGACAGTTAAATTTCACTAAAATAGTTTCATTAGCACCTGAAGTATTATAAGACGAAACTTTAATTTTAATATGGATACATTATATTATTTTGTGAAAAAAAAATGGATTAAATTAATTAATCTAGTTTATCTCACATATATCCCTTTTGGAGTAATTATTATTAAGTATTAGAAGTAGCAATTATTATCTATTTCAAATATATTTCAGATTAATACTTGATAACCCTATAAAATAAAAATATATATATAATAATATATATATATAATAATAATATATATAATATATATATAAATATATAATAATAATAAATATATATACAAATAGAAATAGAAAAAAATAGAAAATAAAAAGAGAATAATGAATGGAATAAAGGAGCATGTTGATTATATAGAAAGTAACAGGCAACAATCATTTTCTTTTACTATGGGTAAGGATACCATTGCTGATATAATAACCTATATCCGAAATGCTGATATGAATAAAAAAGGAATGGTTCAAATACCATTTACTAACATCGCAGAAAACACTGTAAAAATACTTTTACGAGAGGGTTTTGTCGAAAACGTCAGAAAACATATAGAAAACGACAAATATTTTTTAGTTTTAACTCTACGGTACAGAAGAAATAGGAAAGGATCATCTAAAAATTTTTTAAATTTAAAAAGGATCAGTACACCCGGTCTACGAATATATTCTAATTATCAACGAATCCCGCGAATTTTAGGGGGTATGGGTATTGTAATTCTTTCAACTTCGAGAGGTATAATGACAGATCGAGAAGCTCGATTAGAAAGAATAGGAGGAGAAGTTTTATGTTATATATGGTAATCGTTCAAACATCCGAATTATATGCGAAATTTTTATCCATTAAAAAAAAAGAAAAAGAAAACTCCAATTTCTAATATAACTTCACACCCCTTTATTTAGATATTATATACTTTATTTATATATTATTATTTAAATATTATATACAAGTATATATTCTATAATTATATACAAGGATGAATACGCGAAACGGGTTTAACTCGAATAAAAAAAGGGGGGGGGATTCACGAAAATTGAATTACTAAATAAATAACTTCCCCTGAGTATGTTTCAGGTTTCTTTATATAATGAATACAAATAAGTCATTTTAATTAGGATGTTTTTCAACTTCAACATTATTTTTATTTTTGCAGAGAAGGCTACAATTAGAAGTTCAAAATGTAAGGAAACCTTATTTTCTTCCAAAACTTTTGAATTAACTTATTAAGGAATGATAAATATGAAAATAAGGGCCTCTGTTCGTAAAATTTGTGAAAAATGTCGATTGATTCGAAGACGGGGACGAATTATAGTAATTTGTTACAATCCAAAACATAAACAAAGACAAGGATAATATTTTCATAAACGAAGGCTTTCTAAAAAAAAATAAAAAATATAATTAATATAGAAAAAAAAAATCAAATCGAATATAAATTCTAGTCGAATATAAATTCTAGTTAAAAAATAATAAAAGATGCGTTTGTGACATGAAATGGATATATCCATACCATATATCTTGGACTTATTTTTATGAAATAATTAAATATGGCAAAACCTATACCTAAAAAAAGTTTGCGTAAAAATGGGCGTATTGGTTCG